TCTTTATTTATTTATAAACTCTCCCGGCGGATGGGTAATACCAGGAATAGCCATTTATGATACTATGCAATTTGTGCCACCCGATGTGCATACAATATGCATGGGATTAGCCGCTTCAATGGGATCTTTCATTCTGGTCGGAGGAGAAATTACCAAACGTCTAGCATTCCCTCACGCTTGGCGCCAATGAGTTTTTTTATTTGAAAAAAAAAAAGGAAGACTATGCCTTCCCATATTGAATATGAATAATAAGTAATAATAGCATGGCACTTCGAGTTCGATATGAGCAAACCATTATTGTTTTTTTCATAACATGAGATTTTATGTCGAGATAGTAGTATGAAACAGAGGTCATTTCGGATTTGATCTTATGTGTCGGGGGTACATTTCAGCGTCACAAACCATTCTTTTCCACACCAGAATTTTCTTTCTGATATTTATGTTATGAAAGAAAAAGTACAAAAATGAAAAAAAAAGATCATTTTTTTCCTTATTTGATCGTATCAGAAAGGAACTTTGGGATTGCTAAATCACAGACAAAATAAATATATAAAGCAACAGAACCATCATAGTATTTTTTTACTCCTACGAAAGGAAGGGTGGTAAATGGATCATTCAACGATCTGGATCGGATGGATTCTATTTCTTTCTTCAATAGAATAGAAGAGAAGAAAAAGAAAAAGTAAATTCCATTGTAGAGCCGTATGCACAAAAGATGCCTGTACGGTTGTACAATTCTATTTTTTTCTTATATTTTTTTTATCCCTTACTTTAGCCCAATCATGCAAGATAGAAGAACCGTTCATGATGTTATATCAATATCATCAGGGTTATGATTCACCAACCTGCTAGTTCTTTTTATGAAGCACAAGCAGGCGAATTTATCCTGGAAGCGGAAGAACTACTGAAACTTCGCGAAACCCTCACAAAGGTTTATGTACAAAGAACGGGTAATCCTTTATGGGTTGTATCCGAAGACATGGAAAGAGATGTTTTTATGTCAGCAACAGAAGCCCAAGTTCATGGCATTGTTGATCTTGTAGCGGTCGAAAATGAAAATACTAGGGATTTCATGTAAATCCATTTCAAACCATAATTCGAATTTTCTGCGATTTGATATTGAATAGAAAAAAAAATTCATGATCATCAATCATCAGGTTAAGATCGATCTAAACCAACCCATTCCATTCTAGAATTCTATATATACATACGACATGCCAACTATTAAACAACTTATTAGAAACACAAGACAGCCAATAAGAAATGTCACGAAATCCCCCGCTCTTAGAGGATGTCCTCAGCGTCGAGGAACATGCACTAGGGTGTATGTGCGACTCGTTCAGATCATGAGTTCGAACAAATGAGACAATTTTCCAGTATCAATGACCAGTACCAATGAATAGGATAGATAGAGAAGATCTATCATATACCTATATTGTGTTTGGAATTTATGGTTTACATTGGTGCAAATCCAATCACCTAGATTTGAGATGAAAAGCAATTCCCCATTGGGGGCAAATGGTTATCCATTAAGCGGAGGAAATGGTATTATAAGAAGCAAAAAGGTTATACTCCTATTCTTGAAAGAACGGACTAACAGGGTCAGCTACCTAGCCAACTTTCATAATTAAATGCCGTCACTGTATGGATAACTCTTATTGTGAAAAGAACTATTACTGTATAATTGATGGGTAGAGCCAAAGAGTGTGAACTATACAAGTTAACAATAACATTTGATAAAATGAAAGAAGGGCTCCGGTGTATAGAGAGGACCTCACCGTTTAAAAAAAAAAGTAACCATAGAAACGATGGAACCCACTATTTTTTTTATTTGGTATCGTTAGAATTTCTTATTTCCAGGTGAAATGCCTGGAAGGAATAAAAAATCGTGGTTGGGGAAAGTCATAGTAGCAAAAGCCATTGGAATTTATATTTTATATATCGGAATAATCCGTTTTGTTATTAATTGACGGGGGGTAAAGGATGACTGAAAGAAGAGAAATCAATTAGTTATTCATTAAGGTTTAATTTGATTCAATGACCAGAGTTAGACGAGGATATACAGCTCGGAAACGTCGAACAAAAATTCGTTTATTTGCATCAACCTTTATTGGGGCTCATTCAAGACTTACTCGAACGACTACTCAACAGAAAATGAGAGCTTTGGTTTCCTCTCATCGAGATAGAGGCAGGCAAAAGAGGGATTTTCGTAGTTTGTGGATCACTCGAATAAATGCAGTAATTCGTGAGAATAAGGTATTCTATAATTATAGTAGATTAATACCAAATCTGTGCAAGAAGCAATTGCTTCTTAATCGTAAAATACTTGCGCAAATATCTATATCAAATAAGAATTGTCTTTACATGATTTCCAATAAGATTATCAAATAAAGGATATGATATTATAAAATATAATACAGAAATGATTGAAATTGAAACAGAATTCCCCGGAGAATGAACTCCGGGAAGATAGAATAAAAAAAATTAAGTAAGATAAGTAGTAGGAATGAACGAACATGTTTCAATAAAAAAAAAAAAGATTTCTTCTTCCCCCATTTGTTATTTCTTATAACACAAGAAAAAAATCGGGATTCTAGGCCTTTTGAACAAAACATCAATCTGAGCTTGAGTTCCGATTGGAGTTTTGAGTCAATTGAGGAGTATGTTTATTTATTTCTGGTTCTAGGACCAGTAGTTCTGGGGATCGACTCGGCTCTCTCAAATTGTTTCTCATTATTAAGAAAAGGTAACAAAGATAAAATACGAGCTTGTTTTATAGCAATAGTAATTAATCGTTGTTGTTTCAAGGTCAATTTATTCACCCGTCTAGATAATATTTTTCCTTGTTCACTAATAAATCGACTAATTAAACTCATGTTTCTATAATCGATTCGATCCCCCGATCCAATTGGGGACAAACGCCTACGAAAGGATCGCTTGTATTTACGAAAAGGTTGCTTGGATTTATCCATGGTTTATTCCTTATCTCTAAAATTCTATTTCTTTATTCATTTCAGATCTGACCGAAATAGGCTTTGATTCGCATCGTTTATATTATACATATCATATATAATACACATCATATGTATAGTATATATATATATGAAAATGAAATCGGGTTTGATTTGTATTGTATATATTATGTATATAATATTTGTTATATTATATGTGTTAAGTTAAATATGTTTATGTTAAGTTAAATATGTTAACTTAAATATGTTAACTTAAATATGTTAACTTAAATATGTTAAGTTCTTCCTCTTCCTGTTCCTTGGAAAGATCGCGCACACGTTCCGTTCCATCTATTTCTTTATTTCCCCATGAATCGTATGCTTGTGACAATAGTGACAAAATTTTCTCAATTCTAATCGACTGGATGTATTGTGTCGATTCTTTTGAGTAATATATCTAGAAATACCCGGCTTTTCTTTATTGACACCATTTCGGACACAACTGGTACATTCCAAAATAACCCTGACTCTGACATCTTTACCCTTGGCCATGAACCCCCTTTTGATTTGGATCGACTTAACTTCTTCTATTTTCGACCCGAACTGAAGAAGAATAAAAGAACAAAAAAATCAATAAGAAAATCAATAGAAGTTACTAACTTGAAATTCAATTTTAATTTCTAAAGCTAAAGATTTCGTTGTGTTGTATGTGTTGTAATTATATAATTACAATTAATATTAATAGAGTAATAGTAATAATTAATAATAAAGTAATAATAAAGTAATAATTAAGTAATACAATTTCTTTCTAACTATCAATTATTCCTATCTTAAATCCCAATATTTCATTTAAGTATCTTCTTTATATGCTATGATTTCGTGGATCCTGCCCTAGATCTGGATACACATTTCCGTTTCTGTTCCCCAAAATTCGATCTTAGATTCACCAGATTTTTGTCGAGGTTCAATACAATACACTTTTTCTTTTTCTTTCCTTCCTATCCTCCTATCCTAAAGAACTGAAAAAAAAAGGAAGGGGCGAAATTTTAGTCACGTCACGTAGAATTGTATCCCTAATTTTCTTCATTTCTTCGCATATTAATAACTAGAATGAAAAAAAAGGGAATGACAAGGCATCTGGGAATAAACGATTAATTTCTATCAATAGACCTGCTAAAGACCCAAACCATAGAGTAGTTAGCACAGGTGCCACGGAAAGATATGTTTTTATATCTCGCATTGAAAATCCTCCTTCTTTATTGTAATACATATATGTATGGTCAGATGTTGTAGTTCAAGATCATTTGTATTTTTTTTACTTTACGCGGAATTCCTAACTAAAATAGATATGTACAATGAACCAATAGATGAGATTTTCCTGTCCCTAAAAAAGAAAAAGATGACCCTTTCTTCCTGAGCATTTCCGATAAATTTTTATTATTTTTTTTATACGATACACCGATAAGATAAATTTTAATTTTTTTTTATACGTTAGGTTTCAGATGTATAAAATTCTTTTATTATATGAAACCAAAGAAATGACAAGAAAATTGTATATAGATAGAGGGGAAAATAACAATGTGGAAAACAAGACAGGGATTTTGTACAATGACACTGTACAAGAACTTTAAAAAGGGATGTAGCGCAGCTTGGTAGCGCGTTTGTTTTGGGTACAAAATGTCACGGGTTCAAATCCTGTCATCCCTACCCATTACTTCTCTTATGGGCAGTAACGAGGGATTAATTAAGATCGATTGAAATTGGACATAATCTTTCATTTTTGCATGCTATACGTATGCAAGATATGTTTGGGGGTAAAAAAACCTTTTCTTTACACTACAGTCGTATCTCCTGTAATAAGAAAGCGCTCTTAGTTCAGTTCGGTAGAACGCGGGTCTCCAAAACCCGATGTCGTAGGTTCAAATCCTGCAGAGCGTGATTCCGTTTATGTTATGTCGAATCACAATAAAAAAACTTAACAAAAAAAAGTTTAATTGAAACTTGAATTTGACCTCCCGCAGGGAGGAGGTCAATCAAAAAAAATAAATG